CATCTTTGGACCAAAAACAAGCAAGAGGCGGAATACCACAAAGAGAAAGTGTACCTAATAAAAAAGCGGTTTTGGTAATTGGGATATGTTTTGTTAAACCCCCCATATAAACCATATTCTGACTTTTATTTGGAGAATATCCAACAAGAGTTTCCATTGAATGAATAACGGATCCGGATCCTAAAAATAATAATGCTTTCGAATAAGCATGAGTAATCAAATGAAATAAAGCACTTCGATAAGACCCCATACCTAGAGCTAACATCATATAACCCAATTGAGACATTGTGGAATAGGCTAAACCTCTCTTAATGTCTTTTTGAGCAAGGGCAAAAGTAGCCCCGAATAATATTGTTATTACTCCTACCAAAGAGATGAAATTCATTATGTGAGGGATGACTATGAAAAGAGGAATAAGCCGAGCTACAAGAAAAATGCCCGCAGCTACCATAGTAGCAGCATGTATAAGAGCCGAAATAGGAGTAGGCCCCTCCATGGCATCCGGTAACCATACATGAAGGGGAAATTGTGCAGATTTAGCAACCGCACCGGAAAATAATAGAACGGCACAGAAAGTAACAAATAAAAAATTGACTTCATTATGATTATTAGAAATCAAGTTATTGAATATTTTGAATAAATCTCGAAATTCGAAACTCCCTGTTATCCAATAAAAACCTAAAATTCCTAATAATAAACCAAAATCCCCAACACGATTAGTTACAAATGCCTTTTGGCAAGCATTTGCAGCAACAGGCCGTGTGAACCAAAACCCTATTAATAGATATGAACACATTCCTACCAATTCCCAAAAAATATAAATTTGTATCAAATTAGAACTAGTAACTAATCCTAACATAGAAGTACTGAAAAAACTCATATAAGCAAAAAATCTCAAATATCCTTGATCATACGACATATAATTATCACTATAAATAAGAACCATAATTCCAATAGTAGTGATTAATATTGACATAATAGAAGTAAGCGGGTCGATCAAGTAACCGAATTCTAAAGAAAAATCATTATTAATGATCCAAGACCATACATATTGATAGATAGAACTGCCATTTATTTGCTGAATAAACAGATTGATCGAAAAAATCATGACTATACTTAACAAAAAAACACTTTGAAAAGCCCACATACGGCGAAGACTTTTTGTTGCCGACGGAAAAAGAAGAAGTCCCGCTCCTATTAACATAGGAACTGGAAGTGGAAGGAAAGGTATTATCCACGAATATTGATATGTCTGTTCCATAAAAAAGTTTTTTATTCTTAATTGATTGTTTCCGATTTACCGGATTCTACCCCCTTTCAATTCCAAAACAAAAGGGGTCAATAAAAAAATCAAGAGATGTACTAACTTAAAGATATTTTTCGAATTTTATATATTATCTGGATCTTTCCAAATTAAATATTAAAATAAAGAAGTTACAATTGGGCAAATGATATGACCTACTTGCTCATAAAAAGCGAATTTAGTTATTAACTAAGATTTTTCTTAAAATAACGAAAATACAAAATTTCATTATTATTAAATCACTTTATATTCATAAAGTAATGATAAAAAATTACACTAAAAAGAAATCTGATATGAATCGATATGAATCATAGGATTAACTAAGGTACAATTTTTGTACAAATCTCGCTTTTTAGTCAGTTTGTTCCAAATCATTAACTAGTTTCAGTATGAAACTGATTGATTAGTTTCCGTTTCAATAAAAAAACATTTATAGGAAACGCTATAATATCTAACATTTTCTATTTTCTATAAGATTTATCATTTATATTTATCAAAAAAGGGAGTAATTATCAAAAGGGGGTAAAATAAAATAAAATTTAATAAAAAAATAACGAAGATTTTTTTAACAAAACGTGTATCTTTTAACAGATTCATTACTTTAATTACTAGTTTGATTCGAATTTTAAAATGGAATTTCGAAGTATTCTTTACTCAAGTTTGACCAATTAATAGAAAAAATTAAAGTTTTCATTAGGCTTTTCATTAGGCAATGGGTTCTTAAAGGGTTCTTAAATCCTTCGGTCTATTTTATGTAGAAAAAAATTTAATTTTATTTTTTTTTTTATAGTAAGATTTTGTACTATTTTCGCATATTTTTTATCTATATAAAAATTTTTTTTTTGTTTTCTCTAGATAATATATACTAGAAAATAACTAGATAATGAATATATTCGTTTTGACCAATAGATGTCTTTCACATCCAACTATAACAACGAGTAACCTCTTAATTTTTAAATGGCAGTTCCAAAAAAACGTACTTCTATATCAAAAAAGCGTATTCGTAAAAATATTTGGAAAGGGAAGGGATATTGGGCAGCCTTAAAAGCGTTGTCATTAGGTAAATCTCTTTCTACTGGAAACTCAAAAAGTTTTTTTGTGCGACAAAAAAAGTCATAAAATAAAACATTGGAATAATCCGAATAGAGAAATAGGCCCATTTCATTCTTAATAGGAAATCAACAAACCTATTGTTTG